GCTAGCGTAGCTTAATACAAAGCATAACACTGAAGATGTTAAGATGGGTCCTAAAAAACTCCGCATGCATAAAGGCATGGTCCTGACCTTATTATCAGCTCTTACCCAACTTACACATGCAAGTCTCAGCAACCCCGTGAGTATGCCCTCAATCCCCTGCCCGGGGACGAGGAGCGGGCATCAGGCACAAATTTTAGCCCAAGACGCCTGGCCAAGCCACACCCCCAAGGGAATTCAGCAGTGATAAACATTAAGCCATAAGTGAAAACTTGACTCAGTTAAGGTTAAGAGGGCCGGTAAAACTCGTGCCAGCCACCGCGGTTAAACGAGAGGCCCTAGTTGATAACACCACGGCGTAAAGGGTGGTTAAGGAGAATAAGATATTTTTAAAGCCAAAGGGCCCTTTGGCCGTCATACGCTTCTAGGTGTCCGAAGCCCAATCATACGAAAGTAGCTTTAACAAGCCCACCTGACCCCACGAAAACTGAGAAACAAACTGGGATTAGATACCCCACTATGCTCAGCCATAAACCTAGACATCCAGCTACAATTAGATGTCCGCCCGGGTACTACGAGCATCAGCTTGAAACCCAAAGGACCTGACGGTGCCTCAGACCCCCCTAGAGGAGCCTGTTCTAGAACCGATAACCCCCGTTAAACCTCACCACTTCTAGCCATCCCAGCCTATATACCGCCGTCGTCAGCTTACCCTGTGAAGGTAATAAAAGTAAGCAAAATGGGCACAACCCAGAACGTCAGGTCGAGGTGTAGCGTACGAAGTGGGAAGAAATGGGCTACATTTTCTATCACAGAACACTACGAACATGCAACATGAAATAGTGCTTGAAGGAGGATTTAGTAGTAAAAAGGAAGCAGAGTGTCCTTTTGAACCCGGCTCTGAGGCGCGTACACACCGCCCGTCACTCTCCCCTGTCAAAACGCAACAAAGATACTTAACACCAAAGCACTGACAAGGGGAGGCAAGTCGTAACATGGTAAGTGTACCGGAAGGTGCACTTGGATTAAACCCAGGGCGTGGCTGAGTCAGTCAAGCATCTCACTTACACCGAGAAGACATCCATGCAAGTTGGATCACCCTGAGCCAAACAGCTAGCTTAACCACCAACATAACCTAACAATGTTAATAACAAAACATGACCTAACACCACAAACTAAACCATTTTTTTACCTGAGTATGGGAGACAGAAAAGGTTCAACCCAAAGCAATAGAAAAAGTACCGCAAGGGAAAGCTGAAAGAGAAATGAAACAACCCATATAAGCACTAAAAAACAAAGACTAAACCTTGTACCTTTTGCATCATGATTTAGCAAGCACCCTCAAGCAAAGAGACCTTTAGTTTGAAACCCCGAAACCAGGTGAGCTACCCCGAGACAGCCTATTTAAATTTAGGGCTAACCCGTCTCTGTGGCAAAAGAGTGGGAAGAGCTCCGGGTAGAAGTGACAGACCTACCGAACCTGGTGATAGCTGGTTGCCTGAGAAGTGGATAGAAGTTCAGCCTCGTACACCCCAAATCAAAAAACACAACATTAAGACAATAAAGGAAACATACGAGAGTTAGTTAAAGGGGGTACAGCCCCTCTAACAAAGGATACAACCTTCACAGGAGGATAAAGATCATAATATATAAAACATACTGTTTTAGTGGGCCTAAAAGCAGCCATCTAAATAGAAAGCGTTAAAGCTCAGACAGAAAGAAGTTTATTATACTGATAGAAAAATCTTATTCCCCTAACAATATCAGGCCAACCCATGCCCACATGGAAGAAATTATGCTAAAATGAGTAACAAGAAGACCTGCTCTTCTCCGAGCACAAGTGTAAACCAGATCGGACAAACCACTGGAAATTAACGAACCCAACCCAAGAGAGTAATGTGAATAATAGAAAAACCAAGAAAAACCCACAACTAAACAATCGTTAACCCCACACTGGAGTGCTATTTTTAAAGGAAAGACTAAAAGAAAGGGAAGGAACTCGGCAAACACAAGCCTCGCCTGTTTACCAAAAACATCGCCTCCTGCAACTAAACCGAGTATAGGAGGTCCAGCCTGCCCAGTGACTACGGGTTCAACGGCCGCGGTATTTTGACCGTGCAAAGGTAGCGCAATCACTTGTCTTTTAAATAGAGACCTGTATGAATGGCTAAACGAGGGCTTAACTGTCTCCCCTTTCAAGTCAGTGAAATTGATCTATCCGTGCAGAAGCGGGTATAACCATACAAGACGAGAAGACCCTTTGGAGCTTAAGGTACAAAATTCAACCACGTTAAGCAACTTAATAAAAAGCAAAAACTTAGTGGAAAATGAAGTTTTACCTTCGGTTGGGGCGACCGCGGAGGAAAAACAAGCCTCCGAGTGGAATGGGCTAAATCCCTAAAACCAAGAGAAACATCTCTAAGCCACAGAACATCTGACCAAAAATGATCCGGCTAATAAGGCCGATCAACGAACCAAGTTACCCTAGGGATAACAGCGCAATCCTCTCCCAGAGTCCATATCGACGAGGGGGTTTACGACCTCGATGTTGGATCAGGACATCCTAATGGTGCAGCCGCTATTAAGGGTTCGTTTGTTCAACGATTAAAGTCCTACGTGATCTGAGTTCAGACCGGAGCAATCCAGGTCAGTTTCTATCTGTAACGCTACTTTTCCTAGTACGAAAGGATCGGAAAAGAGGGGCCCATACTTACAGCACGCCCCACCCCTAATTAATGAAAACAAATAAATTAAACAAAGGGAGGGCCAAAACCCCAACCGCCCGAAATAAGGACATACTGGGGTGGCAGAGCATGGTAAATTGCGAAAGGCCTAAGCCCTTTAAACCAGAGGTTCAAATCCTCTTCCCAGTTTATGCTAAACACTCTAATAAACCACCTAATCAACCCCCTAGCCTATATCGTGCCTGTCCTGCTAGCAGTAGCCTTCCTAACTCTAATCGAACGTAAAGTATTAGGATATATACAACTACGAAAAGGACCAAATGTGGTCGGACCATATGGACTCCTACAACCTATCGCCGACGGAGTAAAATTATTTATCAAAGAACCAGTCCGTCCCTCTACATCTTCTCCGTTCTTATTCTTAGCCACCCCCATCCTCGCATTAACCCTGGCCATAACTCTATGAGCACCCATACCCATACCCTACCCAGTAGTCGACCTCAACTTAGGGGTCCTCTTTATCCTAGCCTTATCAAGCCTCGCAGTATATTCTATTCTAGGATCAGGATGGGCATCAAATTCAAAATATGCACTAATCGGGGCCCTACGGGCTGTAGCCCAAACAATTTCCTATGAAGTAAGCCTCGGACTAATCCTTCTATCAGTAATTATCTTCTCAGGAGGTTATACCCTACAAACATTTAGCACAGCCCAAGAAAGTATCTGACTATTAGCCCCTGCATGACCACTAGCCGCAATATGATATATCTCAACCCTAGCAGAAACTAACCGAGCACCATTTGACCTAACAGAGGGGGAATCAGAACTAGTCTCGGGCTTCAACGTAGAATATGCAGGAGGACCCTTCGCCCTTTTCTTCCTGGCCGAATACGCAAACATCCTATTAATAAATACCCTATCAGCTGTACTATTCCTAGGAACATCATACATCCACCACATCCCAGAACTAACAACAATCAGCCTTATAACTAAAGCCGCACTACTTTCTATTGTATTCCTATGAGTACGAGCCTCGTACCCACGATTCCGATATGACCAACTAATACACCTTGTATGAAAAAACTTCCTCCCATTAACATTGGCCTTAGTACTATGACATATTGCCCTGCCAATCGCACTAGCGGGCCTTCCCCCACAACTATAATTCAGGAACTGTGCCCGAATGCCTAGGGACCACTTTGATAGAGTGGCCTATAGGGGCTAAAATCCCCTCAGTTCTTAGAAAGAAGGGGGTCGAACCCATGCCCAAGAGATCAAAACTCTTAGTGCTTCCTCTACACCACTTTCTAAGATGGGGTCAGCTAATCAAGCTTTCGGGCCCATACCCCGAACATGACGGTTAAAGTCCCTCCTCCATCAATGAACCCCTATGTACTCGCAATCCTACTATCCAGCCTAGGTTTAGGAACCACCTTAACCTTTGCCAGCTCCCACTGACTACTGGCCTGAATAGGACTAGAAATTAACACCCTGGCAATTATCCCCCTAATAGCACAACACCACCACCCTCGTGCAGTAGAAGCCACCACAAAATACTTCTTAACCCAGGCCACCGCAGCCGCAATAATTATATTTGCAAGCACAACAAACGCCTGAATCACAGGAGAATGAGACATAAACAACATATCAAACCCCCTTGCTAGCACAATGGTCATTACTGCCCTGGCACTTAAAATTGGACTAGCACCAATACACTTCTGAATGCCAGAAGTACTACAAGGACTAGACCTTCTAACAGGGCTAATTTTATCAACATGACAAAAACTCGCCCCATTCGCCCTAATCATCCAAACAGCCCAAGCCGTGGACCCCGTACTACTAACTGCCCTAGGAATCACATCCACCTTGGTCGGAGGATGAGGAGGATTAAACCAAACCCAACTCCGAAAAATCTTAGCCTACTCCTCAATTGCGCACATAGGCTGAATAATTATTATTCTCCAATACGCCCCACAACTCACCCTTGTCGCCCTAGGAACATACATTTTTATGACATCCGCAGCATTCCTTACTCTAAAAACATCATCCGCCACAAAAATCAACACCCTCTCAATAGTCTGATCAAAAAGCCCAATCCTAACAACAACCACTGCTCTAGTACTGTTATCACTAGGTGGCCTGCCCCCACTAACAGGATTCATGCCAAAATGACTAATCCTGCAAGAATTGGCAAAACAAAACCTTCCAGCTACTGCCACAATCATAGCCCTGGCTGCCTTACTAAGCCTTTACTTCTACCTGCGCCTCTGTTATGCAATAACACTCACAATCTCTCCCAATACAATCAACTCAATCACCCCCTGACGAACCCAAACAACCCAATTCTCCCTCCCCCTTACCCTATCTACCACAATCGCCCTAGGACTTTTACCTATAACCCCAGCTATTCTAATACTAGCCACCTAGGGACTTAGGATAACATCAGACCAAGAGCCTTCAAAGCTCTAAGCAGAAGTGAAAATCTTCTAGTCCCTGATAAGACCTACAAGAGTCTATCTTGCATTTTCTGATTGCAAATCAAATGTTTTTATTAAACTAAGGCCTTACTAGATGGGAAGGCCTCGATCCTACAAACTCTTAGTTAACAGCTAAGCGCTCAAGCCAGCGAGCATCCATCTACTTTTCCCGCCTAAAGCCTAGTAAGGCGGGAAAAGCCCCGGCAGACTACTAATCTACGTCTCTGGATTTGCAATCCAACATGTTTCTTCACCACGGGGCTGATGATAAGGAGAGGACTTAAACCTCTGTCTTCGGGGCTACAACCCGCCGCCTGAGCACTCGGCTACCCTACCTGTGGCAATTACGCGCTGATTCTTTTCTACAAACCACAAAGACATTGGTACCCTTTATCTTGTATTTGGTGCCTGAGCCGGAATAGTGGGAACCGCTCTAAGCCTTCTCATTCGAGCCGAACTAAGCCAACCTGGATCACTTCTGGGTGACGATCAAATTTATAATGTCATTGTTACTGCCCATGCCTTCGTAATAATTTTCTTTATAGTAATACCAATTCTAATCGGAGGGTTTGGAAACTGACTCGTGCCGCTAATAATCGGGGCACCTGATATAGCATTCCCACGAATAAATAACATGAGTTTTTGACTTCTACCCCCCTCTTTCCTTCTGCTGCTAGCCTCCTCTGGTGTCGAGGCCGGAGCTGGAACAGGGTGAACAGTATACCCGCCACTCGCAGGCAATCTTGCCCACGCGGGAGCATCCGTAGACCTAACAATTTTCTCGCTTCACTTAGCAGGTGTATCATCAATTTTAGGTGCAATTAACTTCATCACCACAACTATTAACATGAAACCACCAGCCATTTCTCAATACCAAACACCCCTATTTGTCTGAGCTGTACTTGTAACAGCCGTACTTCTTCTCCTATCCCTGCCAGTCCTAGCCGCTGGGATTACTATACTCCTTACAGACCGAAATCTAAATACCACATTCTTTGACCCGGCAGGAGGAGGAGACCCGATCTTATATCAACACCTATTCTGATTCTTCGGTCACCCAGAAGTTTATATTCTCATCTTACCCGGATTTGGAATCATCTCACACGTTGTAGCCTACTACGCAGGCAAAAAAGAACCATTCGGCTACATAGGAATGGTTTGAGCCATGATGGCTATTGGTCTCCTAGGATTTATTGTATGAGCCCACCACATGTTCACTGTCGGAATAGACGTAGACACTCGTGCATACTTTACATCCGCAACAATAATTATTGCCATCCCAACCGGTGTAAAAGTATTTAGCTGATTAGCCACACTCCATGGAGGATCTATTAAATGAGAAACACCAATATTATGAGCCCTTGGATTTATTTTCCTCTTCACAGTAGGTGGACTAACAGGAATTGTTCTAGCCAACTCATCACTCGACATTGTTCTTCACGACACATACTACGTAGTCGCACACTTCCACTACGTACTGTCAATAGGTGCTGTATTTGCCATCATAGCGGCTTTCGTTCACTGATTCCCCCTATTTACAGGATACACTTTAAATGACACCTGAACAAAAATCCACTTCGGAGTAATATTCATTGGTGTCAATCTTACATTCTTCCCACAGCACTTCCTGGGCCTGGCAGGAATGCCGCGACGATACTCCGACTACCCAGACGCCTACGCCCTGTGAAATACAGTATCATCCATCGGGTCACTTATTTCCCTAGTGGCAGTAATTATGTTCCTATTTATTCTATGAGAAGCCTTCGCCGCTAAACGAGAAGTGTCCTCAGTAGAATTAACTATAACAAACGTAGAATGACTTCATGGCTGCCCTCCACCATACCACACATTTGAAGAGCCCGCATTCGTTCAAGTTCAATCAAACTAACGAGAAAGGAAGGAATTGAACCCCCATATACTGGTTTCAAGCCAGTCACATAACCACTCTGTCACTTTCTTCTAAAGACATTAGTAAAATACGCAAATTACATCACCTTGTCGAGGTGAAATTGCAGGTTAGACCCCTGTATGTCTTAAGCCCTAAAGCTTAATGGCACATCCCACACAACTAGGATTCCAAGACGCGGCATCACCCGTTATAGAAGAACTTCTTCACTTCCACGACCACGCCCTAATAATCGTATTCTTAATTAGCACTTTAGTACTTTATATTATTATTGCAATGGTTTCAACCAAACTTACCAACAAATATATCTTAGACTCTCAAGAAATCGAAATCGTGTGAACTATTTTACCAGCTGTTATCCTAGTTTTGATCGCTCTGCCCTCCCTTCGAATTTTATACCTTATAGACGAAATCAATGACCCCCACCTAACAATTAAGGCCATAGGACATCAATGATATTGAAGCTATGAATATACAGACTACGAAGATCTGGGCTTCGACTCCTACATAATCCCAACCCAGGACCTTACACCAGGTCAATTCCGACTCCTAGAAACAGACCACCGTATAGTAGTCCCCATAGAATCACCAGTTCGTGTCCTAGTATCTGCCGAAGATGTATTACACTCCTGAGCTGTTCCATCTCTGGGCGTAAAAATAGACGCAGTGCCCGGTCGACTAAACCAAACTGCCTTCATTGCCTCACGCCCAGGTGTGTTTTACGGACAATGCTCTGAAATCTGCGGAGCAAACCACAGCTTTATACCCATTGTAGTTGAAGCAGTTCCACTAGAGCACTTCGAGAGCTGATCCTCATTAATACTAGAAGACGCCTCACTAGAAAGCTAATTATTGGACAAAGCGTTGGCCTTTTAAGCCAAAGTTTGGTGCCTACCGACCACCTCTAGTGAAATGCCCCAATTAAACCCTAACCCCTGATTTGCAATTCTAGTATTCTCATGAATCGTCTTTCTCACCATTATCCCAACTAAAATCTTAAATCATACCACACCAAATGAACCAACCCCAATAAGTGAAGAAAAACACAAAACAGAACCCTGAGACTGACCATGATAGTAAGCTTTTTCGACCAATTCGCAAGCCCATCCTTCCTAGGAGTCCCACTTATCGCGATTGCAATCGCACTACCATGACTACTCTTCCCAACCCCACCATCCCGATGAATCAACAACCGGCTCATCACCCTTCAAACATGGTTTATTAACCGATTCACCAACCAATTAATAATGCCTCTAAACGTAGGAGGACATAAATGAGCACTTCTATTGGCCTCATTAATGGTATTCCTTATTACTATTAACATATTAGGCCTTCTCCCATATACTTTCACGCCCACAACGCAACTATCACTAAATATAGGATTTGCTGTGCCACTGTGACTTGCCACCGTAATTATTGGAATGCGGAATCAACCAACAGTTGCCCTCGGACACCTCCTGCCAGAAGGAACACCCATTCCCCTAATCCCCGTACTAATTATTATCGAAACAATTAGTCTATTTATTCGACCATTAGCCCTAGGCGTTCGACTTACAGCCAACTTAACTGCAGGCCACTTATTAATTCAACTCATCGCCACAGCCGTATTCGTCCTGTTGCCAATAATGCCTACAGTAGCCATCCTAACCGCCACCGTTCTCTTCCTCCTAACACTCCTAGAAGTCGCAGTAGCAATAATTCAAGCTTATGTATTCGTACTACTCCTAAGCCTCTACCTACAAGAAAACGTCTAATGGCCCACCAAGCACATGCATATCATATGGTTGATCCAAGCCCATGACCACTAACCGGAGCCGTCGGTGCTCTATTAATAACATCCGGCCTAGCAATCTGGTTCCACTTCCACTCAACAACATTAATAACCCTCGGGATAATTCTTCTGCTCCTTACAATATTCCAATGATGACGTGACATTATTCGAGAAGGAACATTCCAAGGTCACCACACACCACCAGTACAAAAAGGACTACGTTATGGAATAATCCTATTTATTACTTCAGAAGTGTTCTTCTTCCTAGGATTTTTCTGAGCCTTTTATCACTCAAGCCTAGCACCAACACCAGAACTAGGAGGATGCTGACCCCCAACAGGAATCATTACATTAGACCCCTTCGAAGTTCCCCTCCTCAACACAGCCGTGCTACTGGCATCGGGGGTAACAGTCACATGAGCCCACCACAGCATTATGGAAGGTGAACGAAAACAAGCTATCCAATCCCTCGCACTTACAATCCTACTCGGACTCTACTTCACTGCCCTTCAAGCCATGGAATATTATGAAGCACCCTTCACAATCGCAGACGGGGTATACGGCTCTACATTCTTCGTGGCCACAGGATTCCACGGACTGCACGTCATTATTGGATCATCATTCCTGGCTGTCTGTCTCCTTCGCCAAATCCAGTACCACTTTACATCTGAACATCATTTCGGCTTTGAAGCCGCCGCCTGATATTGACACTTCGTTGACGTAGTATGACTATTCCTCTACGTATCCATCTATTGATGAGGCTCATAATCTTTCTAGTATTAAAATTAGTACAAGTGACTTCCAATCATTTAGTCTTGGTTAAACCCCAGGGAAAGATAATGAACTTAATTATAACTATCCTCACCATTACAGTGGCCCTATCCTCAATCCTGGCAATCGTATCTTTCTGGTTACCACAAATAAATCCAGATGCAGAAAAATTATCTCCCTATGAGTGTGGGTTCGATCCCCTAGGATCCGCCCGACTACCCTTCTCATTACGATTCTTCCTAGTAGCAATCCTGTTCCTCCTATTTGACCTAGAAATTGCCCTCCTCCTCCCCCTACCATGAGGAGATCAACTCCACAACCCCACCGGAACATTCTTCTGAGCCACCACAGTCCTAATCCTACTAACCCTAGGGCTGATCTACGAATGAACTCAAGGTGGCCTAGAATGAGCAGAATAGGGAGTTAGTCCAAAATAAGACCTCTGATTTCGGCTCAGAAAATCATGGTTTAAGTCCATGGCCCCCTTATGACACCAGTACATTTTAGCTTTAGCTCAGCATTCATTTTAGGATTAATAGGGCTAGCATTCCACCGCACCCACCTACTCTCCGCACTCCTCTGCTTAGAGGGAATAATACTATCCCTGTTTATTGCACTAGCCCTATGGGCCTTACAATTCGAATCAACAAGTTTCTCCGCAGCCCCTATACTATTACTAGCCTTCTCCGCCTGCGAGGCAAGCACGGGCCTTGCACTCCTAGTAGCCACAGCCCGAACCCATGGAACCGACCGCTTACAAAACCTTAATCTTCTACAATGCTAAAAGTATTAATCCCCACTGTTATACTATTCCCAACAATTTGATTAACCTCTCCCAAGTGACTATGAACAACCACAACTGCACATAGCCTCCTAATCGCCCTCATCAGTCTCACATGATTAAAGTGAACATCAGAAACCGGATGAACCACATCCAACTCATACTTGGCCACAGACCCACTCTCAACCCCCCTTCTAGTACTAACATGTTGACTTCTTCCATTAATAATTCTAGCCAGCCAAAACCATGTCAATCCTGAGCCCATCAGCCGACAACGCCTATACATCACCCTCCTCACCTCATTACAAACCTTTCTAATTATAGCATTCGGCGCCACCGAAATTATCATATTTTATATCATATTCGAAGCTACACTCATCCCAACCCTTATTATTATCACCCGATGAGGAAACCAAACTGAACGCCTCAACGCAGGAACCTACTTCCTATTCTACACCCTGGCAGGGTCCCTCCCACTATTAGTCGCCCTCCTCCTGCTTCAACAATCTACCGGGACCCTATCCATGCTAGTCATCCAATATTCCCAACCACTACTTCTAAACTCCTGAGGTCACAAAATCTGATGAGCCGGCTGCTTAATCGCATTCTTAGTAAAAATACCACTATATGGGGTACACCTGTGACTACCAAAAGCACATGTTGAAGCCCCTGTCGCAGGGTCCATAGTACTAGCAGCAGTTCTACTAAAACTAGGGGGATATGGAATAATACGAATAATAATTATACTAGACCCACTATCCAAAGAACTGGTATACCCATTTATTATTCTGGCATTGTGGGGCATTATCATAACTGGATCAATTTGCCTTCGACAGACAGACCTCAAGTCCCTAATTGCCTATTCATCTGTCAGCCACATAGGACTTGTGGCAGGTGGGATTCTAATCCAAACCCCATGAGGATTCTCAGGAGCTATTATTCTAATAATCGCCCACGGATTAGTGTCTTCAATACTATTTTGCTTGGCCAACACAGCCTATGAGCGAACCCATAGCCGAACCATAATTCTTGCCCGAGGACTACAAATAATCTTCCCGTTAACAGCGGTATGATGATTCATCGCCAACCTGGCCAATCTAGCACTACCCCCACTACCCAACCTAATAGGAGAACTAATAATTATTACAACACTATTCAACTGATCACCATGAACTATTGCACTCACAGGAGCAGGAACACTAATCACAGCGGGCTACTCCTTATATATGTTCCTTATATCTCAACGAGGCCCAACACCAAGCCACATCACCAAACTCCCACCATTCCACACCCGAGAGCACTTATTAATAGCCCTTCACCTAATTCCAGTAATTCTCCTTGTAGCAAAACCAGAACTTATATGAGGCTGATGCTACTAGTAAGTATAGTTTAACCAAAACATTAGATTGTGATTCTAAAGACAGGAGTTAAAATCCCCTTACTCACCAAGGAAGGACAGAAATCAATAAGTACTGCTAATCCTTATGCACCGCGGTTAAAATCCGCGGCTTCCTCACGCTTCTGAAGGATAACAGTTCATCCATTGGTCTTAGGAACCAAAAACTCTTGGTGCAAATCCAAGTGGAAGCTATGAATCCAACAACCTTAATCATATCATCCTCACTTACTCTAGTTCTTATTATCCTCATACTTCCTCTACTAACAACACTAAACCCTAAACCACAAAAACCAGAATGAGCAAGTACACATGTCAAAACCGCCGTCAGCACCTCGTTCTTCATCAGCCTTCTCCCACTCATAATCTTTCTAGATCAAGGAATAGAAAGCATCACCACAAACTGACAGTGAATAAACACACACATATTTGATACAAATATCAGCTTCAAATTCGACCACTACTCCCTTATTTTCACCCCTATTGCCCTCTACGTCACCTGGTCTATTCTAGAGTTCGCACTATGATATATGCACTCTGACCCAAATATGAACCGATTTTTCAAATACCTACTTCTATTCCTAGTAGCCATAATTACCCTGGTCACAGCCAACAACATATTCCAACTGTTCATCGGCTGAGAAGGCGTTGGAATTATATCATTCCTACTAATCGGATGGTGGTACGGACGGGCAGATGCTAACACAGCAGCCCTCCAGGCCGTTATCTACAACCGAGTAGGAGACATCGGACTGATTCTAAGCATAGCATGATTCGCAATAAACCTTAACTCCTGAGAAATCCAACAAATCTTCTTCCTATCAAAAAACTTTGACATGACAATCCCCCTAATCGGTCTAATCCTTGCAGCAACAGGAAAATCGGCCCAATTCGGCCTACATCCCTGACTCCCTTCTGCCATGGAGGGCCCTACGCCAGTATCCGCCCTACTCCATTCCAGCACCATGGTCGTTGCAGGAATCTTCCTATTAATTCGCCTCCACCCCCTCATAGAAAACAACGGCCTGGCGCTGACAATCTGCCTCTGCTTAGGAGCACTTACTACACTATTCACAGCCACCTGCGCCCTAACTCAAAATGATATTAAAAAAATCGTAGCTTTCTCAACATCCAGTCAACTAGGCCTGATAATAGTTACAATTGGGCTAAACCAACCACAACTAGCATTCCTCCACATCTGCACACATGCATTCTTCAAGGCTATGCTATTCCTGTGCTCCGGATCAATTATTCACAGCCTAAATGATGAACAAGACATCCGAAAAATAGGAGGCCTTCACAACCTAATACCCGCCACCTCGACCTACCTCACAATTGGTAGCCTGGCACTAACAGGAACCCCATTCTTAGCCGGGTTCTTCTCAAAAGATGCCATCATTGAAGCCCTAAACACCTCTTACCTTAACGCCTGAGCCCTAACCCTTACACTAATCGCCACATCATTCACCGCGGTCTATAGCTTCCGAGTAGTATTTTTCGTAACCATGGGGTCCCCCCGATTTCTGCCACTATCCCCTATTAACGAAAACAATCCATTAGTCATCAACCCTATCAAACGACTTGCCTGAGGAAGTATTATTGCAGGACTTATCATTACATCTAACTTCCTACCCTCAAAAACACCCATTATGACAATACCAACCACCCTAAAATTAGCAGCCCTCATAGTAACTATCATCGGACTTCTAGTGGCCATAGAACTCACAGCCATAACCAATAAACAAGTCAAAATTACCCCCACAATCCCCATACACCACTTTTCAAACATACTAGGGTACTTCCCCGCAATAATCCACCGACTCCCTCCCAAACTTAACTTAACCCTAGGACAATCAGTCGCCACTAAGCTCGACCAAACATGACTTGAAATTACAGGACCAAAAGGACTAGCATTAACCCAAATAATGATATCAAAAATTACAAGCGACATTCAACGAGGTATAATTAAAACCTACCTAACTATTTTCCTCCTAACCCTGACCCTAGCCATTCTTCTAACTCTTATCTAAACGGCTCGAAGAGTCCCACGACTTAAGCCCCGAGTAAGCTCCAACACCACAAGTAGAGTTAAAAGTAATACTCACGCACAAATAACCAACATCACCCCACCAAAAGAATATATAACAGCCACGCCACTAACATCTCCACGTAGTATAGAAAACTCCTTCAACCCGTCAACAACTACCCAAGAACCCTCATATCACCCCCCTCAAAATAACCCGGCCGCTAACACAACACCTAGAAGGTAGACTAACACATACCCAGCTACAGAACGACTTCCCCAGGCCTCCGGAAAAGGCTCAGCAGCCAAGGCTGCTGAATAGGCAAACACCACGAGCATCCCCCCCAAATAAATTAAAAAGAGAACCAAAGACAAGAAAGAACCCCCATAACCAACTAAAATCCCACACCCAACCCCCGCTGCTACTACCAAGCCTAAAGCAGCAAAATAAGGCGTAGGATTAGAAGCAACAGCAATTAAACCCACAACCAGAGCTACCAATAACAAAAACATAAAATAAGTCATAATTCTTGCTCGGATTCTAACCGAGACCAGTGACTTGAAGAACCACCGTTGTAGTTCAACTACAAGAACAATAATGGCAAGCCTACGAAAAACCCACCCACTAATAAAAATCGCCAACGATGCACTAGTTGACCTTCCCACACCATCTAATATCTCCGTATGATGAAATTTCGGGTCCCTCCTAGGATTGTGTCTAATCACCCAAATCCTAACCGGATTATTCCTAGCCATACACTACACCTCTGATATCTCAACCGCATTTTCATCAGTAGTCCACATCTGCCGAGACGTAAACTATGGCTGACTTATCCGTAACATCCACGCTAACGGAGCATCATTCTTTTTCATCTGCATTTACATACACATTGCCCGAGGCCTATACTATGGATCCTACCTATACAAAGAAACCTGAAACATTGGAGTAGTTCTTCTCCTATTAGTTATGATAACAGCCTTCGTTGGCTACGTCCTTCCATGAGGACAGATGTCCTTTTGAGGTGCCACAGTAATTACAAACCTACTATCAGCAGTCCCCTACATAGGAGACACCCTTGTCCAATGAATCTGAGGTGGCTTCTCAGTAGACAACGCGACACTAACACGATTCTTCGCATTCCACTTCCTACTACCATTTGTCGTCGCCGCCGCAACCATCCTACACCTACTCTTCCTCCACGAAACAGGCTCAAACAACCCAGCCGGGTTAAACTCCGACGCAGATAAAATTTCCTTCCACCCATACTTCTCATATAAAGATCTTCTAGGATTTGTAGTGATATTACTAGCTCTCACATCACTAGCATTATTCTCCCCAAACCTCTTGGGAGACCCGGAAAATTTCACCCCAGCAAACCCACTAGTCACTCCCCCACATATCAAGCCAGAATGATATTTCCTATTCGCTTACGCCATCCTACGATCTATCCCAAACAAACTAGGAGGGGTCCTTGCACTACTATTCTCCATCCTAGTATTAATAGTAGTGCCAATCTTACACACCTCAAAACAACGAGGACTGACATTCCGCCCAATTACTCAATTCCTATTCTGAACCCTAGTAGCAGATATAATTATCCTGACATGAATTGGAGGCATACCTGTAGAACACCCATATATTATCATCGGACAAATCGCGTCAGTCCTTTACTTCGCATTATTCCTCATCCTTACCCCACTAGCAGGGTGAGTAGAAAATAAAGCACTAAAATGAGCTTGCCCTAGTAGCTTAGTATAAAAGCATCGGTCTTGTAATCCGAAGATCGGAGGTTAAATTCCCCCCTAGCGCCCAGAAAAGGGAGATTTTAACTCCCACCCCTGGCTCCCAAAGCCAGAATTCTAAATTAAACTATCTTCTGATAGTAACCTGTATGGTTTAATACATATATATGCATTATATTACATAATGCATAAGTACATATATATGTATTATCACCATTCATTTATATTAACCATAAAGCAAGTACTAACGTTCAAAACGTACATAAACCAAAATATTAAAATTCACAAATAATTTATTTCGACCCGAGAAATAGATTATTCCCCTGTAAATGGTTCTCAAATATTTCCTTGAAATAATCAACTATGATTTAAATTAACCATATTAATGTAGTAAGAGACCACCAACTGGTTTATATTAAGGTATATTCTGCATGATAAAATCAAGGACACAAATTGTGAGGGTAACACAGAATGAACTATTACTTGCATTTGGCTTCTATCTCAGGAACATAACTGTAAAATTCCACCCTCGGATAATTATGTCTGGCATATGGTTAAATGATGTGAGTACATACTCCTCATTAACCCCACATGCCGAGCATTCTTTTATATGCATAGGGGTTCTCCTTTTTGGTTACCTTTCATCTTGCATCTCAGAGTGCAGGCTCAAATGATAAATCAAGGTTGAACATATTCCTTGCTTAAGTTTAAGTAGGTTCATTATTAAAAGACATAACTTAAGAATTACATATTTTTAACTCAAGTGCATAACATATTCATTCCTTCTTCAACTTACCCCTATATATATGCCCCCCCTCTCGGCTTCTGCGCGACAAACCCCCCCTACCCCCTACGCTCAGCAAATCCTGTTATCCTTGTCAAACCCCAAAACCAAGGAAGGTTCGAGAACGTATGAACTAGCAAGTTGAAATATGGGCTAGCTATCCGCGTTATATATATATATATACATACATATCGCATTAATTTGCCGCAAATTTCCCCAAATATTGGCCTAAAAATTTCTATTAAATTTTTAGGGCGCGCCCCAATGCTAAAAAATCCAACATTAAAAGC